GTGTAGAGTTGCTCATTCATTTATATTGTTGGTTACTTGCTCACGGCTTTATTAGCGCTAATCATTCATTTATATTGTTGGTTACTTGCTCACGGCTTTATTAGCGCTAATCATTCATTTATATTGTTGGTTACTTGCTCACGGCTTTATTAGCGCTAATCATTCATTTATATTGTTGGTTACTTGCTCACGGCTTTATTAGCGCTAATCATTCATTTATATTGTTGGTTACTTGTTCACGGCTTTATTAGCGCTAATCATTCATTTATATTGTTGGTTACTTGCTCACGGCTTTATTAGCGCTAATCATTCATTTATATTGTTGGTTACTTGCTCACGGCTTTATTAGCGCTAATCATTCATTTATATTGTTGGTTACTTGCTCACGGCTTTATTAGCGCTAATCATTCATTTATATTGTTGGTTACTTGCTCACGGCTTTATTAGCGCTAATCATTCATTTATATTGTTGGTTACTTGCTCACGGCTTTATTAGCGCTAATCATTCATTTATATTGTTGGTTACTTGCTCACGGCTTTATTAGCGCTAATCATTCATTTATATTGTTGGTTACTTGCTCACGGCTTTATTAGCGCTAATCATTCATTTATATTGTTGGTCACTTGCTCACGGCTTTATTAGCGCTAATCATTCATTTATATTGTTGGTTACTTGCTCACGGCTTTATTAGCGCTAATCATTCATTTATATTGTTGGTTACTTGCTCACGGCTTTATTAGCGCTAATCATTCATTTATATTGTTGGTTACTTGCTCACGGCTTTATTAGCGCTAATCATTCATTTATATTGTTGGTTACTTGCTCACGGCTTTATTAGCGCTAATCATTCATTTATATTGTTGGTTACTTGCTCACGGCTTTATTAGCGCTAATCATTCATTTATATTGTTGGCTAAGCTTATGTATGGTTGCTGTTTGTGGGTTGGCGTGTGATGGTGTTGTGTGGTTGGTACATTCAGTAGGGGGGTTTCTTTAATATTTTGGTGTATTTAGTGTGCGCATAAATAAAATGTGAGATATATGATTTGAAATAATTAATGAGACTCCAGTGCTTTTAGTGAATAAAGAAATGTGAAAGTGAAAAGTGTGAAAAAATACGTGAAAAACGTGGTTAGTGTTTTGGTGTCTCTTTGGATGCTTGGAACCGTTTTGTTAGTGGAATTTTGGGGTTGAGGGTTGGTTGGAGGCAGGAGTGTTCGTGGTGTGGATTGTATGTGTTGCGGTGTGGGGGCTGTTTGTGAAGTTACTTTTAGGGGAGGGTTAGATGGTGGGGAACTACTTGGATGTTGTGATTGAGAGGCAGAATGGTGATCAATAGCCAACCAGATGTATTCGTAAAGAGCAAGGTCGTAGGACTAACCAAGTCGTGGCCCTGACATAGGAACCAGAGGCGCAAAAGTGCAAGTAGTGCGAGGGGTGTAGGGGGAAGAATGGCCCTGAAGCTAGTAACGTAGAATCTTACTCCCACTGTAGGGTTGTTTATTTCTCGTGAGGAGTCCGATTGATAAGTGACTTGCTTGGTCAGGCGGGGGAGGGTTGTAAGTTATGGTTTGTTGCTGTGCAGAGTTTGTTCTTAAGAGTTATTTGTAGGGAGATTCGGTTTGCATGGGTTAGTCCTAGTGAAGATCATAGATAATTTAGGAGCTTGTAGGGTGAAATGGGGGTGTGGTACGAGTGTTGAATGCGTTGTTTAGAATAGAAGATGGGGTGAATAGTGGGACTTAGTGTGTAGTTGTTTAGAGTTTAAAGGGGAGGTTGGGCGGGGGGGGTTTGTTAGGTTTCTGTAGTTGAAGTTTACAACGACGATTTTTCAGGTCGTAGATTTTGGAGAGAAGCCAAGCAGAAATCATAATGGCTTATTTTGTTCTTCTTTTGGGAGCAGGATTTGTTCTAGGGGGGCTTGCAGTTGCATCTAACCCGTCGCCCTATTATGGGGTTGTTGGGTTGGTGTTAGGGTCTGTTGTAGGGTGTGGATGGTTAGTAAGTTTGGGGGTGCCGTTTGTGGCCTTAGTGCTGTTTATGGTATACTTGGGTGGAATGTTAGTGGTTTTTATTTATTCGGTGTGTTTGGCGGCGGATCCTTTTCCGGAGGCATGAGGGGATTGGCGGGTTTTGGGGTATGGGGTAGGAATGGTTTTGGTGCTTGCTGTTGGAGTGGCTGTTAGTGGGGTTGAATGTTGGAAGATCGGTGCGGTTACTGTTGATGAGGGGGGTGCCTTTGTGGCTCGGTTGGATTTTAGTGGGGTAGCTATGTTTTATTCGTGGGGAGTAGGAATATTTTTGATAGCGGGGTGAGGGTTGTTGTTGACGTTGTTTGTTGTGTTGGAGCTCGTACGAGGGTTATCTTGTGGGGCGATTCGGGCAGTTTAGGGGGGAAGGATGTCAGAGAATAGTTTAATGTAAAATACCAGCTTTGGGAGTTGGTGATAGAGGTTTGAGCCCTTTTTTTCTGAAGTTTGTTGATGAAATGATTATTAATGGATTTCTAGAGGTTGTTTTGGGTGATTTTGTGAAAAAATTTGATGAATGACAAGAATAAAATGATGAACGAAATGGTTTGATTTATTAATGGAACTCCAGTGCTTTCAACGAATGAAAAAAATGTGAAAAAATGTGAAAAAAAGTGAAAAAAATTTGTGAAAAAACACGGTTAGCGTTTTAGTTAGAAACGCCTAGTGATACTTAAAAAGTCAGAGGAAAGAAAAAATATAAAATCATGTCCCACAAGCATTCACTAAATAACACCATGAGTAGGGTATGTGGACACGCCATAACCAGATGCTCCTGACCAGTGCACAGTGTCAAAATGATTCCCCGGATACTTGAAACCGTCTCATTAATCAACTCTTGAGATCGAGGACTGGCCGAGAGCCAGGAGGGCCCACGTCTTAGATTGTATGAGCCGCGGTGCATATATGAGGGCCACCTGTGAAGTTACCCCAAAAAAAAAAAGGGAACCAACAGTAGAGAACCACCCGGATGCCGCGATTAAGAGGCAGAATGGTGATCAATAGCCAACCAGATGTATTCGTAAAGAGCAAGGTCGTAGGACTAACCAAGTCGTGGCCCTGACATAGGAACCAGAGGCGCAAAAGTGCAAGTAGTGCGAGGGGTGTAGGGGGAAAGAATGGTCCTGAAGCTAGTAACGTAGGATCTTACTACCACCGTAAGGTTGCTGATTTCTCGTGAGGAGCCCGATCAATAAATAACCTGGTCCGACAGCTACCGGTCCGACGAGAGAGGATTGCAAGTTATGACCTGCTACCATGCAGAGTTTGTCCCCAAGAATATCCGTAGGGAAAACCAAGTTCTATACAAGGTACTACCTTTGGTATGTATCTAGCCCGAGGGGAGATCGGGAACAATCTAGGAGTTCATTAAGTGAAACCTGTCCTTGAAAGTAGAGATGGTCTAAAGAAGTGCATGCCCGTATTACATGTATATGGACGTAGTACATTCATTAGTATGTATACATATGAATGATGCATGATATGCGGTAAATGGTTGAATGTACAATAATACATACGGGGGGGGAGGGGGGGGGCCGCCTGTATTACGTTGCTAGGGGAGTTTTAAATAAAATTTGGCAATAATGGCCCTTTCGGGCCGGGTAACTCTAAGAAGGGGGACAGTCTTCAGTCTTTGGTTTACAAGACCAATGTTTTTTATAAACTATTAGAGTATTTTTAGTGGTTGAGCATTTTATTTTCGAGGGCTCCAATTAGGGGGAAGAGGATTAGGAGGGTGGAGAAGTAGGTGAGGGAAGCGAGTTGACCGATGATGATGAATGGGTGTTCTACTGGTTGGCTGCCAATCCATGTGAGGATGAGGAGGTTGGCGATTAGGGTTCAGAATAGAAGTTGGGAGAGAGGTCGAAAGGTTATTGTGCGTTGTTTGGATTTATGGAGGAAGGGGATGAGGAATAGGATCAGTACTGAGGCGGCTAGAGCTAGTACTCCTCCCAGCTTGTTTGGAATTGAGCGTAGGATGGCATATGCGAATAGGAAGTATCATTCTGGTTTAATATGAGGGGGTGTAACTAGAGGGTTTGCTGGGGTGAAGTTTTCTGGGTCGCCTAGCATGTTAGGTGAGAATAGGGCTAGAGTTGTTAGTGGGAGTAGTATTAGTACGAATCCTAGAATGTCTTTTAGGGAGAAGTATGGGTGGAATGGGATTTTGTCACAGTTTGAGATAATTCCGAGGGGATTGTTTGATCCGGATTCGTGTAGGAAGGTAAGGTGGATTAAGGTAAGGCTTGCGATAAGGAATGGAAGTAAGAAATGCAGGGCGAAGAAGCGAGTGAGGGTGGGATTATCTACTGAGAATCCGCCTCAGGCTCATTCTACGAGGGTTTGTCCGATATATGGGATTGCTGAGAATAGGTTGGTGATGACTGTGGCCCCCCAGAAGGATATTTGTCCTCATGGGAGGACATAACCTACGAAGGCGGTTGCTATAAGGGTAAGTAGGAGAATGATACCTGTGTTTCAGGTTTCTTTGTATAAGTACGAGCCGTAGTAGAGTCCTCGGCCGATGTGTAAGTAGATGCAGATGAAGAAGAAGGATGCTCCGTTGGCATGTAGATTGCGGATTAGTCAGCCGTACTGTACGTTTCGACATGTGTGGGCGACGGACGAGAAGGCTAGAGTGGTGTCTGCGGTGTAGTGTATGGCTAGTAGGAGGCCAGTTAGGATTTGTGTTAGTAGGCAGATTCCTAGAAGGGAGCCAAAGTTTCATCAGGTGGAGATGTTTGAGGGTGTGGGGAGGTCGATTAGGGAGTTATTGATTATTTTTAGTAGGGGGTGGGACTTTCGGGGAATAGGGGCCATTGGTTTGGGAGTTAGTGTGTCGATAGGAGGATGATGAGAGTGGATAGGGCGAAGGTTCCTAGGTAGGCTTTGATTAGGCCAGTATGGAGAGAGGTTGAGGTTTTAGTTGCTGTAAGCTGGAAGTCAGCGATTCCTTCGGGGCCTATTTTTTTATATCAGAATAGGTCGATTAGGTGGGAGGCAATTTTTTGTCCGCTGTGTAGTAGGGTTAGGGAGGTGAGGCGATGGGTTAAAGAGTTGTAATAGCCTAGTATAGAAGAGAAGTTTAGGGTTAGGGTTTGTTTTGGCTGGGTTAGGGAGTGGGTTATGTTTGAGAGCTCTAGGGCTAGGATGACGCCTAAGGTTGTGATGATGATTGCGGTGGTTTTTGTGAGTGTAGGTATGGTTATTGGGGGTGTTTTTGTAGGGGGGATATAGGATGTAATGAGTAGGCCAGCTACAATGCTACCTAGGGCGAGTCGAGTGATTGGGTTAATGAGGGTTGGGGTGTTTTCATTTATAGGAGTGATAGTGGGTATGCGGGGGAAGCTTGTTTGGACTAGTAGGGTTATGCGTAGGCTGTACGTTGCTGTAAATGATGTTGCTAGGAGTGTTAGAAGTAGAGCTCAGGCATTTAGGTAGGAGGTATTGAGGTTTTCGATGATTAGATCTTTTGAGTAAAATCCTGCTAAAAATGGGGTTCCTATTAGAGCTAGGTTTCCGATGGTTAGACAGGTTGTGGTTGTTGGAAGTATTTTTTGGAGGCTTCCTATTTTTCGAATGTCTTGTTCTCCATTGAGGGCGTGGATGATTGATCCTGAGCAGAGGAATAGTATGGCTTTGAAGAAGGCATGTGTTGAAATGTGGAAGAAGGCTAGTTGTGGGAGGTTTAGTCCGATAGTGACTATTATTAGTCCGAGTTGGCTGGATGTAGAGAAGGCGATGATTTTTTTAATGTCATTTTGTGTTAGGGCGCAGGTAGCAGCAAATAGTGTGGATAGTGCCCCTAAACAGAGACATAGGGTGAGGGCGGTTTGGTTGGTGGAGAGTAGGGGGTGGATGCGGATGAGTAGGAAGATCCCAGCGACTACTATGGTGCTGGAGTGAAGTAGGGCAGAGACTGGGGTTGGGCCTTCTATGGCAGCGGGTAGTCATGGATGGAGGCCAAATTGGGCAGATTTTCCTGTAGCTGCTAGGATGAATCCTAGTAAGGGGAGGGTTGGAGTTTGGCTGGGGGAGAGTGCTTGTTGGATTTCTCAGGTGTTTGTTGTTGAGGCTAGGTATGCTATGCTTAAGATAAGGCCGATATCTCCAATTCGGTTGTAGAGGACAGCTTGGAGTGCGGCTGTGTTGGCTTCTGCTCGGCCCTGTCATCAGCCGATTAGTAGGAAGGACATGATTCCAACTCCTTCTCAGCCAATGAACAGGAGGAATATGTTGTTAGCGATTGTTAGTGTGAGTATGGCAATTAGGAATATTAGTAGGAAGAAGAAGAATTTTGTGATGTGGGGCTCGGATGCTATGTATCACAGTGCGAATTGGAGAATGGATCATGTTACAAACAGTGCGATAGGGAAGAATATTATGGAGTATTGGTCGATTTTAAGGCTGAAGGGAATTTTAAAGTTTGTAATGAATTTTCATTCTCAATGGGAGATAATGCTTTCTGACCCTGAGTATATGAAGATAGTTATTGGTACTAGACTGGCTAGGAAGGCTGTTTTGATAGTGAGTGTAATGGTAGTTGGTGGGATTGAGTGGGGGGTTAAGAGGAGTGAGAGGAGAATTGGTATGAGGATAATGGTCAGTGTAAGGAGTATGGAGGTGTTGAGGAGTAATGTTGTTTCCATTACTTTTACTTGGATTTGCACCAAGATAGGTGGTTCCTAAGACCAATGGATTACTGTTATCCTTTAAAAGTTGAGGGGACTGAGGTTCTAGGCTCAGATGCAGGAATTAGCAGTTCTTGCTGGTTGAACTTCCCCTCGGCAGGTAAGAAGGGTTTAACTTCTATTTTTAGAGTCACAGTCTAATGTTTGGGTTGAAACTATACTTGCATAAGGGTATTCCTGAGATTATTTCTGGTTTGAGGATTAGGAGGAGTAGAGGGGTGATGTGGAGGGTTATTAGGAGATGTTCTCGTGTGCTTGAGTTTTGTAGTGAGGTGATGTGGGTTGGTAGGGTACCTCGTTGGGTTGTTAGTAATATGAACAGGGTGTATGAAGCGGTTAGTAGGGTTGCAGTGCCTGTTAGGATAATAGTGAGAGCGGATCAGTTGAATAATGCGGTTATAATGGTTAGCTCTGCTATCAGGTTTGTGGTTGGTGGCAGGGCTATGTTTGTGAGGTTGGCTAGAAGTCATCAGGTTGCTATGAGAGGTAGGAGGGGTTGGAGGCCTCGTGTTAGAAGGAGGGTTCGGCTGTGGGTGCGCTCATATGTTGTGTTTGCTAGGCAGAATAGTATTGAGGAGGTGAGTCCGTGGGAGATTATTAGGATTATTGCTCCTGAGAATGATCAATGGGTTTGGAGGATGCCTGCAGCGATGACTAGGCCTATGTGGCTTACGGAGGAGTAAGCGATGAGGGATTTTAGGTCGGTTTGGCGTAGGCAGATTGAGCTGGTTATTAGTGCGCCTCAGAGGGCTAGAGTGAGGAAGGGGTAGTGTAGGTGGGGGGAGAGGGGGTTGATTAGGAGGGTGAGACGTATAATGCCATAGCCTCCTAGTTTTAGAAGTAGGGCAGCAAGCAGTATTGAGCCTGCGATTGGGGCTTCTACGTGGGCTTTGGGCAGTCATAGATGGAGGCCATAGAGGGGTGCTTTTACTATGAATGCTATCAGTAGTGCTAAGCTTAGTAGAAGGTCGGTTCAGGAGGTGGTGAGGGTTGGGTGGGATAGTTTGAGCATTGTGAGGTGGAGGGTGCCGATATGAGTGTGAAGGTAGAGAATTGTGACTAATAGTGGTAGAGAGCTGATAAGGGTGTAGAATAGTAGATAAATGCCCGCGCTTAGGCGTTCTGGTTGGCTTCCTCAGCGTGTGATTAAGATTAAAGTGGGAATTAGGGTTGCTTCAAATGTGATGTAGAACAATATTAGTTCAGTAGCGGAGAATGCTAGGAGGAGGAGGGGTTGTACTGTAATTAGTGTGGTAATGAAGATTCGCTTGCGGGTAGGTGGTTCGTGTTGTAGGTGGTTTTGGCTTGCTAGGATTATGAGAGGGAGTAGTCAGCAGGATAGGACTAGTAGGGGTGATGAGATCTGGTCGATGCTTGTCCATTGAGTGAGGTTTTTGTGGGGGTAGTATGTAGGGAGTAGTCAGTGAAGGCTGATAGTGGCGATTAGGAGGCTGTGGGTAGTGGTGTTCGTTCATAGGGATTTTTGGGGGGATAGGAGGGCTGTGGGTAGGAGTATAATTGTTGGGAGAAGGACTTTTAGCATTGTAGGAGGTTTAGGTTGTGTAGGTGGTCGGACCCGTGGGTTCGTGTGGAGGCGACTAGCATAGCTAAGCCGACGCCTGCTTCGCAGGCTGAGAATGTTAGTATGAGAATAGGGGTTAGGGTGATGGATGTTGTTTGGGTTTCGGTGGGTCAAATTGATAGGGCGATATATATGGAGAGTATTATACTTTCTAAGCATAGTAGGGCGGAGATTAGGTGGGTTCGGTGGAAGGCCAGTCCTAAGCAGCTTAGGGTAAAGGAAGAGTAGAAGCTTAGGTGCAGGAGTGACATAGAGAGAGGCATAGGGTTGATCTATGGTTTGTTGAGTCGAAATCAACTGTCTTGGTTAGACTACCGCTCTGTAGTAGTTATTCAGCTCATTCTAGGCCTCCTTGAAGTCATTCATAGATTAATCCTAGTGTGAGGAGGGAGATGATAATGGAGGCTCAGGTTAAAGTGGTGATGGGGGATTGGAGTTGTATGGCTCACGGCAGAGGGAGTAAGAGTGCGATTTCTAGGTCGAATAGTAGGAATAGGATAGCTACTGAGGAAGAATCGAATTGAGAATGGTAGTCGGGCAGATCCTAGGGGATCAAAGCCGCATTCATATGGGGAGAGTTTTTCTGAGTCCGGGTTTGTCTGGGCGAGTCAGAGGTTTAATGTAATTAGAAGGGCGCTTAGGGTGAGGGTTAGGGTTAGTATGAAAGTAATTATGTTGATTGCTCTTCTCTGGAGTTGCACCAGATTCTATAGATTGGAAGTCAATTGTAATTAGTATACTAGAAGAGCAGGATCCTCATCAGTAGATTGTTATGTAGAGGAATAATCAGATGACGTCAACGAAGTGTCAGTATCAGGCGGCTGCTTCGAATCCGAAGTGGTGGTTAGATGTGAAGTGGAAACTAATTAGGCGTAGAAGGCAGACGGAGAGGAAGGAGGATCCGATGATTACGTGAAGTCCGTGGAAGCCTGTAGCGACAAAGAAGGTTGAGCCGTACACGCTGTCGGCGATTGAAAATGGCGCATCGTAGTACTCTATTGCTTGTAGTGCTGTGAAATAGAAACCAAGGAGGATAGTTAGAGAGAGTGCGTGGATTGCTTGTTTTCGGTTACCTTCCATGATGCTGTGGTGGGCTCATGTTACGGTGACGCCTGAGGCGAGGAGGATTGCTGTGTTTAGTAGTGGAACTTCTAGGGGATTAAGGGGGTTAATTCCTGCTGGGGGTCACTGTCCGCCTAGCTCTGGGGTGGGGGCTAGGCTGGAGTGAAAGAATGTTCAAAAGAAGCCAAGGAAGAAGAATGCTTCGGATGTGATGAATAGGATTATTCCGTATCGCAGGCCTTTTTGGACAGTAGGGGTGTGGTGGCCTTGGAAAGTGCTTTCTCGTACAATGTCTCGTCATCATTGTAGTATAACTAAAAGTATGGAGAGAATGCCCATGAACAGGAGTTGGGAGGAGTTGTAGTGGAATCATATGATGAGTCCGGATGTAGTGAGCAAAGCAGCTGTGGCACCGAAGATGGGTCAGGGGCTAGGGTCTACTATGTGGTAGGAATGTGCTTGGTGGGCCATTAGATGTTTTCCTGTAGATATAGGCTTAGGAGTAGGACGAAGACGTAAGCTTGAATTATGGCTACTGCAATTTCTAGGATAGTCAGTAGTAGTAGGATTAGTGCGGTTAGAGCAGATACTGTTGGGAGGATTGGGAGGAGGGTGGTAGTGGCGGTGGAGATGAGTTGGATTAATAGGTGGCCTGCTGTTAAGTTTGCTGTTAGGCGGACACCTAGGGCTAGAGGGCGAATGAGTAGGCTGATAGTTTCGATTAGGATTAAGGCGGGGATTAGTGGTGTTGGAGTGCCTTCAGGTAGGAGGTGACCTAGGGATGTTGTGGGTTGGTTCCGTAGGCCTGTAAGGAGGGTAGCTAGCCAGAGGGGAAAGGCAAGGGCTATGTTTATTGATAGTTGGGTGGTTGGGGTGAATGTATATGGCAGTAATCCTAGTAAGTTGATTGTTAGTAGGAGAGTTATTAGTGATACTAAGATTAGAGCTCATTTATGTCCTCCTTTATTTAGGGGTAATATTAGCTGTTTTGTGACTAGGTGGATGAATCATAGTTGGAGTGCGGAGAGGCGGTTGGTAATTCATCGGTTGGTTGGTGAGGGAAGTAATAAGGTGGGGAATAGTATTGAAATTAGGACAAGTGGGATACCTAAGAGGCAGGGGCTTGTGAATTGGTCGAAGAAGTTTAGGATCATGGTCAGTTTCAGGGGGAAAGGTTGATAGGTGTAATGGGTTTGTTGGATGGGATGTTAGTGGGGGTAAAGGGTAAGAGTTTGGGTTGAATAACTAGTGTGAGGGTTAGTCATGATGCTAGTATGATGGGGAGTCATGGGGCTGGGTTGAGTTGTGGCATACCATTAAGGAGGGGTGGATGAGCCTCTTTCTCTAGCTTAAAAGGCTAGTGCTGTTGCATAGCTTCTTAATGATTAGGAAGATATGAGTGATGATCAGCGTTCGAAGTGGGTTAGGGGGGTTGATTCTACTACAATTGGCATGTAGCTGTGGTTAGCTCCACAGATTTCTGAGCATTGGCCGTAGAAAACCCCAGGCCGGGTTGTGATGAATGATGTTTGGTTTAGGCGCCCTGGGATTGCATCAGTTTTTACACCCAACGCGGGGACTGCTCAGGCATGGAGGACATCGTTGGCTGTGACGATGACGCGGATGGGAGATTCTATTGGGATGACTACGCGGTGATCAACTTCGAGCAGTCGGAAGTGTCCTGGTGGGAGATCTGTTGTTGGGATTATGTAGGAGTCGAATGTCAGGTCTTTAAAGTCTGTGTACTCGTAGGTTCAGTATCATTGATGGCCGATGGCCTTTAGTGTGAGGTCTGGTTCATTGATTTCATCTATTATGTATAGGATTTGTAAGGATGGGAGAGCAAGTATGATAAGGACGATGGCTGGTAGGATTGTTCAGATTAGTTCGATTTCTTGAGCGTCTACAGTGTTTGAGGATAGTTTTTCTATTAGTATGAGTGCTAGGAGGTATAGGACTAGGCTGCAGATGGCTAGTGCAACTATTAGGGCGTGATCGTGGAATTCGACGAGTTCTTCTATAATGGGTGATGAGGCGTCTTGGAATCCAAATTGTGAGTGGTTGGCCATGATGGGGTGTACAGGATTTTCACCTGTGATTTAATCTTGACAAGATTAGGTAATTGTTTTACTAACATCCCATGGGAAGAAAGAAGCATAGGCGGTTAGATGCGGCTGGCTTGAAACCAGTGTACGAGGGTTCGACTCCTTCCTTTCTTGTACTTGGACGAAGGCTGGTTCTTCGAAGGTGTGGTATGGGGGTGGGCAGCCGTGGATTCATTCAACGTTAGTTATAGTTAAATCTGGTTGTGGGACTTTTCGTTTTGAAGCAAAGGCTTCTCAGATAATGAATATTAATATAATTACGGCTGTTATTGAAATTAGTGAGCCGATAGAGGATATGGTGTTTCATAGGGTGTAGGCATCTGGGTAGTCTGAGTACCGTCGGGGTATTCCGGCAAGGCCTAAAAAGTGCTGTGGGAAGAAGGTTAGGTTCACTCCTGTAAATATAACTCCAAAATGTGCTTTGGCTCATGTGGGGTGTAGAGTGAATCCTGTTAGTAGGGGGAATCAGTGAGTGAACCCTGCTAGGATGGCGAAGACGGCTCCCATTGAGAGAACATAGTGGAAGTGGGCGACTACGTAGTATGTATCGTGCAGGGCGATGTCTAGTGAGGAGTTTGCTAGGACAATCCCGGTTAGGCCTCCGATAGTGAAGAGGAAGATAAAGCCTAGGGCTCATAGTATGGGCGGGTCCCATTTGATAGTCCCTCCATGTAGTGTTGCTAGTCAGCTGAATACTTTAATGCCAGTTGGAATAGCGATGATTATAGTGGCAGATGTGAAGTATGCTCGGGTATCTACGTCTATTCCTACTGTGAATATATGGTGAGCCCATACGATGAAGCCCAGGAATCCGATGGAGAGTATGGCTCAGACTATTCCTATATAGCCAAATGGTTCTTTTTTGCCTGCGTAATATGTTACTACGTGGGAGATGATTCCAAAGCCTGGGAGAATTAGGATGTAGACTTCAGGGTGTCCGAAGAATCAGAAGAGGTGTTGGTACAGAATTGGGTCACCGCCACCAGCGGGGTCGAAGAATGTTGTGTTGAGGTTTCGGTCTGTGAGTAATATAGTGATGCCGGCAGCTAGGACGGGGAGTGAGAGTAATAGTAGGACAGCGGTAATGAGAACAGATCATACGAATAGGGGTGTTTGGTATTGGGAGAGGGCTGGGGGTTTTATGTTAATGGCTGTTGTGATGAAGTTAATTGCCCCTAGGATGGACGAGACACCTGCCAGATGGAGGGAGAAGATAGCTAGGTCTACTGAAGCGCCAGCATGAGCTATGTTACCGGCTAGTGGGGGGTAGACAGTCCATCCGGTGCCGGCTCCTGCTTCTACTGTTGAAGAGGCTAGTAGAAGGAGAAAGGATGGGGGGAGTAATCAGAAGCTTATGTTGTTTATGCGTGGGAAGGCTATGTCGGGGGCGCCAATTATGAGTGGGACAAGTCAGTTTCCAAAGCCTCCAATTATGATTGGTATGACTATGAAGAAGATTATTACGAAAGCATGAGCGGTGACGATTACATTGTAGATTTGGTCATCGCCTAATAGGGTGCCTGGTTGGCCAAGTTCTGCGCGGATAAGAAGGCTGAGGGCGGTGCCGACTATTCCAGCTCAGGCGCCGAAGATTAGGTATAGAGTGCCGATGTCTTTGTGGTTGGTTGAGAATAGTCATCGATTGATAAGTGTCACAGGTAAGATGGCTGAGTGTTTAAGCGTTAGGCTGTAGTCCTTTTTACAGGGGTTTAATTCCCCTTCTTATCGACCTTGTAGTGAAGTTCATAGTGAGTTGCAAACTCATTGATGTACGTTAAGGACGTGCCAGGGTCTGGTAGGTAGAAGCTCACTGGTTAGGGCACCTAGCTGTTAACTAGGGCTTTATGGGATCGAGGCCCATCTATCTAGGGAAGGTCCTAGCTTAATTAAAGTATCTGAGTTGCATTCAGGGGTTGCAGGGTAATGTCCTGCGGATCTTAACAGAAACTAAGAGGGTTTAACTCTTATTTAAGGCTTTGAAGGCCTTCGGTTTAGTAGTTATCCTAAGTTTCTAGGTGGTAGTTAGGATTAGAGGGGAGAGCGGTAAGGTTAATATTGATAGGGCGGCGAGGACGGCGATTGTGGTATTTGTTGGTTTGGCAAGGTGTCACAGTTTTATGTGGTTCGTAGAGTTAGGCGGTAGTGTAATTGTTGAGTGGTATGCGAGGCGGAGGTAAAAGAATAGTCCTAGGAGGGAGAGGGTAGCAATGATTGTGGCTGTTGAGGCTATTTCTTGTTTGGTTAGCTCTTGGATGATGAGTCATTTAGGTAGGAAGCCTGTTAGTGGGGGAAGCCCTGCTAGGGAGAGTAGGACTAATATGAGGGTTGCGTTTAGTGTAGGGGATTTTGTTCATGACGTTATTAATGTTGTTAGCTTTAGGGTTTTAGTTGAGTTGAGGGTGAGGAATACAGTGGTGGTTATTAGGATATATAGGTAGAAAGTTAGTAGGGCGAGTTCGGGGTTGTAGATGATGACTGCGGCTAGTCATCCTAGGTGGGCGATGGATGAAAAAGCTAGAATTTTTCGGAGTTGTGTTTGGTTTAGGCCCATTCATCCTCCGAGGGCTACGGAGGCGATGGCTATGGTGGTTAGTAATGTAGGATTGAGTGAGTGGGAGGTCAGGAAGAGGAGGGCGGTTGGGGGGAGTTTTATTATTGTAGAGAGAAGTAGGGCAGTAGTTAGGGATGAGCCTTGTAGTACTTCTGGGAATCAGAAGTGGAAAGGTACTAGTCCTAGTTTTATTGCAATTGCTACTGTTAGTAGTAGGGAGGAGGTGGGGTGGGCTAGTTGTGTGATATCTCATTGGCCAGTAGACCATGCGTTTGTTATGCTTGAGAATAAGAGAAGAGCTGAGGCTGTTGCTTGTACTAGGAAATACTTGATTGTAGCTTCAATGGCTCGAGGGTGGTGGGATTTTGAAATGAATGGGATGATGGCAAGAGTGTTGAGTTCTAGTCCAGTTCAGGCCATAACTCAGTGAGTGCTTGAGATTGTAATGGTTGTACCTAGGATTAGGCTTAGGAAGGAGAGTAGTATTGTGTGAGGGTTCATTAGCAGAGGAAGGGGTTGAACCATCATTTTCGGGGTATGGGCCCGATAGCTTTATTAGCTGACCCTGCTAGGAAATAATATAAAGGAAGTATGGAGGGTTTTGATCCCTTCTGCGTAGGTTCGATTCCTGCTTTTCTAGGGTTCGAGGTCTTAGGAAATGAGAGGGCTAGTATACCTCTATGTTCACTTTATCATAGTGACCCTTTGCGTTCAGGCACATTTCCTTAAGCAAGGAGGTACTCCTGCGTAGCAGGTTGGTATGCTAATGTGCCAGAGGCATAGTGCTAATGTCAGGGGTAGAAAGTTTTTTCAGAGGAGGTGCATGAGTTGGTCATAGCGGAAGCGTGGGTATGAGGCGCGAATTCATAGGAATCCAGAGGAGAGGAGCAGAATTTTCGTTGCTAGGGTTACTGTAAATAGTTGGGGGGATAGGTTAAGTGAGCTGGGGTTTAGGAATAGGATTGCAGTTAGTGTATTTATTAGTATAATGTTTGCGTATTCGGCGAGGAAGAATAGGGCAAATGGCCCTGCGGCATATTCTACGTTAAAGCCTGAGACTAACTCGGATTCTCCTTCTGTGAGGTCAAAGGGAGCTCGATTTGTCTCGGCTAGTGTGGAGATATACCATATTATTGTGAGGGGCCAGGATGAGAAGATGAGGTAGAGAGGTTCTTGAGTGGTAGTGAGCGTGTGTAGGGTGTAGTTACCGCTTAGAAGAATTACAGATAGAAGAATGATGGCGAGTGTGACTTCGTAAGAGATAGTCTGTGCTACTGCCCGGAGGGCTCCAATTAATGCATATTTTGAATTTGAGGCTCATCCAGACCAGAGGATTGAGTAGACTGCTAGGCTAGATATTGCTAAGAGGAAGAGTAATCCTAGGTTTAGGTCAGCAAGGGGAAAGGGGAGGGGGAGGGGAGTTCAAATGGTTAGTGCTAGGAGGAGGGCTAGTATGGGTGTTATGGTGAAGAGGAGGGGGGAGGAGGTGGATGGGCGGATTGGCTCTTTGATAAATAGTTTCACGCCGTCAGCTACGGGCTGTAGTAGTCCGAAGGGTCCCACAATGTTTGGGCCTTTTCGAGCTTGTATGTAGCTTAGGATTTTTCGTTCTACTAGTGTTAGGAAGGCTACGGCGATTAGGATAGGGACTGCGTAGGATAGGGCTATGGCAAGGTGAGTTAGGATAGAGGGGCGGGTCATTGTGGGTGGGGCTAGAGAGAGGACTTGAACCTCTGGGTAAAGGGCTTAAGCCTTTTGCATTTACCGGGCTCTGCCACGCTAGCGGCCCTTTTCTAGGGCTTGGGAGGTAAGTGGGGGTTCCTTTTATAGTTTAGTTGAGGTCACTATTTAGGGAGAAGGCATGCTTGTGGTATTGGCCTTACTTTCCCGGTCCTTTCGTACTGGGGAAAGTGCTGCATAGATAGAAACCGACCTGGATTGCTCCGGTCTGAACTCAGATCACGTAGGACTGTTAATCGTTGAACAAACGAACCCTTAATAGCGACTGCACCATTAGGATGTCCTGATCCAACATCGAGGTCGTAAGCCCCTCCGTCGATAGGGGCTCTTGGGAGGGATTGCGCTGTTATCCCTGGGGTAGCTTGGTCCATTAATCAAATGTTATTGGGTCTGGTTACTGTTGGTACGTTGAGAGGTGGCTCTTGGTTAAGAGGTGTGGTCTTATTTTTGGAGGATTTTCTTTTCTCCAAGGTCGCCCCAACCGAAAAATACAGACCAGGACTTAATTTTGGTTGTGAGCCTGGTAGGTGTCTAGTTATATGTGGTGGCTGTTGATTTTTAAGTTCCACAGGGTCTTCTCGTCTTATGTGCTCATCCCTGCTTTTGTACAGGAAGATCAATTTCACGGACTATCTGCAAGAGACAGTTAAGGCCTCGTTTAGCCATTCATACAAGTCCCGATTTATGGGACAATTGATTGCGCTACCTTCGCACGGTTAGGATACCGCGGCCGTTGAACGGGGAGGGGTCACTGGGCAGGCATCACCTTCAATACTTGGTTTGCTGAGGGCTATGTTTTTGGTAAACAGTCGGGTCTTGGGGTTGCCTAGTTCCTTTTGCAGATTTTAGTCTTTCTAGTGGGCGCTCCTGGGTTGGGTTAACAGAGTAGTTTTAAATGTACTGGCTTGTTGAGGTTAGAATATTATTTAGATGCTGTTAATAATGGGTGATGTAAGCTTGCGCTTAAGAGGGGTAGCCCTAGTTACTCATTCTAGCATTAATTCTCCTATTGTGATAGGTTAGCCTGTTAGTGGGGAGGGGGTCATGTTGTTTTCGCATTTTTAGGGGAAGGGAGCTTTGACGCATTCTTTGTCGATGGCTGCTCGAAGGCCTACGGAGGAGGGGGTAAGTTAGGTTATCCGCTATGAGAGATTGTGTTCTTTCTTAAAGGAGCTGTACCTCCTTTAAGTTACTCTTAGTTCACTACGTGGGGGTTCGGCTGAGGATCCATGGAGAGGAACTAAGGAAGAACTTAGATTCGTTTCACAGGCAACCAGCTATCACCTAGCTCGATTGGCTTTTCACCGCTACCAATAGGTCATCCCACTCTTTTGCAACAGAGACGGGTTCGCTCGGGGGCAGCTGCCTATAGGTAGCTCGCTCAGGTTTCGGGGAGGCAAGCTCAAATTCATTTTGCTTGGTTATTCTTGCTAAATCATGATGCAAGAGGTACAAGGATTTATCTTTGCTGTATGTTGCTTGGGGTTTCATTATTATTTCATCTTTCCCTTACGGTACGGATCTCTATCGCGCCAGAGGAAAACTTTTCTATCGCCTATACTAAGTTAAGAGAATGTTTTAGTTTGTGGGTAAAGTAGGTTTTGGCTTGCTGGGGTGTGGGTGGGCTAGAGCTTGGCTTCAGGGCGACCTAGGCGGTGGTAGGTATCTTTCAGGTGTAAGCTGAATGCTTTACATTATAGCTACGCCCTGGTATGCTAAGTGCACCTTCCGGTACACTTACCTTGTTACGACTTACCTCATCTTCAGCTAGTTGGGTTATTAGTTATAGGTGAGCTATAGCCTGCGAGGAGGGTGACGGGCGGTATGTACGTGCCTCAGGGCCGGCTTAAGTAGGGCTTTATTGTCCCACTTTACTGCTAAATCCGCCTTCCAGGGGCTGTTTCACGCCCCCTTCCGTGTGATTTTCTATTACTAGAAAATGTAGCCCATTTCTTCCACTCCGTAGGCTATACCTTGACCTGTCTTTTTAGCGGGCGAGGCTATTTGGCTCACTGTTGGTCTCTCAGGGGAGGTGAGCTGGCGACGGCGGTATGTAGGCTGTCCGGGCTAGGAGTGGTGGGGTGTAGCGTGGGTTATCGATTATAGAACAGGCTCCTCTAGGTGGGTATGGGGCACCGCCAAGTCCTTAGAGTTTTAAGCGTTTGTGCTCGTAGTACTCGGGCGAATACTTTAGTGGGGGAAGTATTAAGATTTAGGGCCAGGCATAGTGGGGTATCTAATCCCAGTTTGTGCCCTGGCTTTCGCGGGGTTTAGTTGGTCGTGGGCTGTGGGATCGTCTTGGGATGGCTTTAAACACGCCTTGGGCTTATGACAGCTTAGCCGTGGTTTAATCCCAGTTGCTTAGATAGTAAGTGCCCGCTCTTTACGCCGGATAACTGTTAACTTGGGTCTCTTGTATGACCGCGGTGGCTGGCACAAGATTTACCAACCCTAAGAGTGCGATAACTAAGTCAAGTTTACACTTATTGCTTAATGTTAATTACTGCTGAGTACCCGTGGGGGTGTGGCTGAGCTAGGCGTCTTGGGCTACGGCTGAGTGGGTGTACCTGATACCTGCTCCTGTCATCTTAGTAAGGAATCAAGGGCATTTACACTGGGACGCAGATACTTGCATGTATATATTTGGCACGAGTTAACAGTAAGGTTAGGACTAAGTCTTTTGTCCGCGGGCTATAGTTGGTAGCCATCTTGGCATCTTCAGTGCCATGCTTTGTTATAAGCTACTGGGAC